TCCAAAGTTATATACAAATAACTGCCCCCCTTTTTTGTATTTCCTTAATCCTTAATTGAATTTCGTTTGATTAGAATAAAATTCCTTAAAAACCCCCACCCTTTTTAAAATATCCTGAACAGTTCCTGTAGGTTGAGCCCCTTTTTCAAGGAAATAGAGAATGGCGGGAACATTTAAATAAGTTTGATTCTTTATCGGATCATAAAAACCTAGTTTCTGAAGATCTTTTCCTTCTCTTCGAGATCGAACATCAATTGCAACGATTCGATAGACAACTCATTGAGATAGATGTAGATGAACAATACACCCCCCCTAGAAACGTATAGGAAGTTTTCTCCTCGTACGGCTCGAGAAAAAAAAAAAGAATAGGATTTGAAGTTTTATCTATGGTATGGAATTCGAATAAATTCCATAAATGACAAAAGGTTCTATAAAATCATCAAATCAATTAGACTGGAGTTTAAGTCTGTTTTTTCTTCTTCTTTTATAAAAAAAACCATTCTTACTCATAACTCAAGTTAGATAACTCTCCAATAATTCAAAAGAGAATCTTTCGTTTATTGAGTGGTCTTTACCCCCTTTTTTGTTTGTCTCGGTTAAAATCTATTTGGATTCTTAAGTCTGGCCCAGTTAGTGAGACGATTAAAACGGTGTTTCCTTGTTCTGGGATCCTTTATCTTTGTTTTAAATCATTGGGTTTAGGCATTACTTCGGTCCTTCTTAATCCTTTCAAAATGGCAGCAACATACCCCTTTTTTTTATTTCCTTCTATCAAAGAATCCTACGGACAATAGATTCCCGCGTGATACACTTTGGATCGAAAGGGTTTGATTAATTCCAAGAAATTTTCCTTTTGAATTGGAAACTTGCTCGAATGGGATCCCTTCCATTTCTATATCGAAGATATATTCACGAAGTTGCTCCAATTTATTGATTTGCATTAACCCTAGATTCTTGTCCTGAGAAATGAATTAATACTTTCTACTCGAGCTCCATCGTGGACTATTTAGGTTACCAACGGATGTCGAAGCCAAGAGCACCCTCATTCCTATAGAAATTGAAAATGGTGGATATAAGAAAGAATCCACAATGGATCGTGTCCTTCAAGTCGCACGTTGCTTTCTACCACATCGTTTCAAACGAAGTTTTACCATAACATCCCTCTAATTTGGAACCAGTATGGAATTGATTCAATTATGGAATCATGAATAGTCATTGGTTTGTAGACATCGTAATCTATATCCCTTTGTTCTATAATGTTCTTTAGAATATAGAAGAGAGATTTTATATATAGCAATAGATCGGTAAATAAAGAATATAGCTACAAATCGGTAAAGAGGTTTCTGAATAAGTTTTAGCAAGTCCTCTTAATTTAATTTAAAATGAAAAAGAATTTCTATTTAATAATATAGTTAATAATAGATTAAAAGTTAGTAATAGATTAAAAGTTAGGGTTAAATATTTGTTAAATATTTTCATTTTTAAATTCAAAATCGAGGGGGTCAAAAACCTTTTTCACAAAAATAGAATAAATAGAATAGAAGGATACATATACGTTAAGCATTTCCTCATTTTTTTTATTTTGTTTAAGCTGTGTAGTTCAACAAGATTTCGCTAATCGAATCTTTCCATACATAATATAATATCCATACATAATAGAATAGAAAGTGAATAAAAGAGAATAAAAGATATAAAACATAAAAGACCCCCTTTTAAGTGTTACATAAATTTACAATTATTTATTAGGGCCAAACACGAAATACTTATTCAAAGAAAATACATCGGATTCGGATATATATATAATTACATATATAATTTTATAATTTTATTTTTGTTAATGCAATTCAGGCAGACACAGAAATTTTAATATCTTCGGTTAATGTATTCGCCCCCGGGGTACTACAGGACTAATGGGACATAAGAGAAAAAAATGGGAATTATGCTCGGGGATGCGGACTGGCTAGGTACAAATCCCAACAAGTCCAAATTAAGTTGCTCCTTTTTTTTTATTTTAGTCTAACTCCTTAGGAGAATTAATCCTATCGGCTTTGAATGAATTTCATTAGTACCAAAATAGTTAGAATTAATAAATCTATATAAAAATTCCTAAAAATATAGTTTCTAGGATACGAAATAATAGATAGGATCCTTAAAATCCAAATATTGATAAATCCAAATATTGATAAAATAGAAAATCAATATGGGACGGAATGTTTTTCTAAATAACTAACTTCCCGAAACAAGATGGGATGGAGCATAGGATGAAAAGACCCCCTTTTTTAAAATTCCAACTCTGGGAACCGATGTTCCCAATTTACCTGGATCAGAAATAGAGTCAATTACATTTGCATGTCATTTGTACGCGATTCAATTCAGTTTGTGTAAAAAAGATATGATTCATGCATAAAAGATAAAAAAAAAAAGAAAGAAATTCCAGCTAACATTCGACGTTACCCCATTCAACAAAATCTTTATTCTATTCTAAGATAATGAATATGCTCTGGGACGAAAGGATTCGAACCTTCGAATGGCGGGACCAAAACCCGTTGCCTTACCACTCGGCCACGCCCCATTTAGGTTTCTACTCGAAACTACTTTCGATACTACTAAACGATACTAAGAAAGTAACCATACTACTAAAGTATAATTATAAATTATAATTAGTAAAAAAAAAATAGTACTATTTAATAGTAAATTATATTACAGTATTCGTTATTTGTCAACTCCAATCTAATTTATTCTATAGATATTTAGATTATTACTAGGATTTTTTTTTATTAATATAATTAATATAGAATTCTATATATTAATTAATATAGATTAATTATATGGATTAATATAGAATTATATAGAATTAAACTTAATTTATTGATCATTAGATATAATTCAATTAAGATATTGTATGAAAGTATGATTTCCTCTATTCTCTTTTGAGAATTGGAGGATTTTTGATTGGGTGAGTTCAAAAGAAAAGAAGGATTTTTTGTCTACCTAAATTTTCCCCTTTTTCCTTATATCATATCAATAATTCAATCAAAATGCAATTATCTCCAAGAACAAAATGTCTGTTATGCTTAATATCTTTAGTTTGATCTGTATCTGTCTTAATTCTGCCTTTTATTCAAGTAGTTTTTTCTTCGGAAAATTGCCCGAGGCCTACGCTTTTTTGAACCCAATCGTAGATGTTATGCCAGTCATACCCGTGTTCTTTTTTCTCTTAGCTTTTGTTTGGCAAGCTGCTGTAAGTTTTCGATAAGATCCTTAATCTAAAATATCTAAAATATCTAAAATCTAAATTATTTAATAAATTATTTAAATTGAAAAATTTCTTACAAATTTCCTAGATTTCCTCGAAAGTTCGTGATTTTTTCTAGAAAGAAACTCGGCTCTTGATATCCAAATAGGATATGTGGTAGAAAAATGGAGGATCTATTCTCTTTTTTTTTTAATTATCTTGGAGATTGTGTAATGCTTACTCTCAAACTCTTCGTTTACACAGTAGTGATATTTTTTGTTTCTCTCTTCATCTTTGGATTCCTATCTAATGATCCTGGACGTAATCCTGGGCGCGAAGAATAAGGGTTTTTCTTTTCTATTTTCTTCGGATTTTTTGTTTATATAAAAACAAACGATTTGCCAAATTTGAAAAAAATAAATAAATAAATAAAGTCATCAAGGGAAGCGGAAAGAGAGGGATTCGAACCCTCGGTACGAATAACTCGTACAACGGATTAGCAATCCGCCGCTTTAGTCCACTCAGCCATCTCTCCTAATTGAAAATTGGGTTAGATTACACATAAAAAAAATGAAGAGTATTTCTTTCTCTATTATATAGATATGTGCCATTTTTATCAGTAATTTTTTTTTCGATAAATAAAGAATAAATAAGGAGAAGGGCTCGAAAGTGCCAACAATATAAAGAAAACCAAAAGCGACCCCTTCGTATTTTGTTCGAAAGACCCTTCTTATTGTTATTGACACGGCCTGGTCTGGTCAGTACCCAGCCGGGCCTCTTTTTGTTTTGTTCCAACTAATTATAGAAAAATAATGATAATTTTTCATTTATCTGATTTGAAAACAAAAATGCTTAGTATTTTTAGTATTTTATATATATATATTATAGTATTATATATTTATATAATTATATATTTATATATATAAATACAGTATTACAGTATTATATAAACTTTATTATATATATATTATAAAGTTAGTATTATATAAATATATTATAAATATAAAAATATAATAAATATAAATATATAAATATAAAATATATAAAAAAAATATATAAAAAAGGGAATAGGCAATATTCAAGCACGAACAAAAAAAGAAGAAGGACTATTTCCATCCGCGAAAACGAAAAAAAAAGAGGGTAAATACGCTAAATTTTTGGATTCTTTGATGATCCCATCTTATTATACCCATTTTCCGGTTCGACAAAAGGTCCAGTTGTATACAATAATCGAATTGTAGCGGGTATAGTTTAGTGGTAAAAGTGTGATTCGTTTTTTTAACCCTTTGATAGTTAAAGGGTCTTTGTTTTCGGTTTGATTCGTATTCCGACCAAAAACTTTATTTGAAAAAAGAAAAGGATTTAATCCTTTACCTCTCAATCACGGATTCGAGAAAAAATATACATTCTCGTGATTTGTATCCAAGGATCACTTAGAAAGTGACAAATTGGATTATGAAATTACGAAACATAATTTTGGAATTGGATTAATACTTCCAATTGAATCAGTATGAGTAAAGGATCCATGGATAAAGATAGCAAGTAGGTTTCTAATCGTAACTAAATCTTCAATTTTTGCTTTACAAATACAAAATTGAATAAAAATAGCTATTAAATGATGACTCTGGTTTACTAGAGGCATCGACCCGTTTTTTTAGCTCGGTGGAAACAAAATCCCTTTCCTCAGGACCGTCTCAAATAAAAATAGAGAACGAAGTAACTAGAAAGATTGTTAGAATTACTCTCTTCTAGAGGGATCATCTAG